TATAGTTTGTAAAAGCGTAGGATGAATGAAAAAAGATAATGAATTCTTGAATAACTAAAAAAGCAAAGGTAAGGTGTCAAACAGACTTTTTGGGGGAGTAGAGTTGGGGATAGAGGGACTTGAACCCTCACGATTTTAAAAGTCAACGGATTTTCATCTTACTATAAATTTCATTGTTATCAGTATTGACATGTAGAATGGGACTCTATCTTTATTCTCGTCCGATTAATACGTTCCACCAAGGATCTATCAGACTATGAAGTGAATCATTTGATCAACACAAGGTATTGAACTCCATTTGTTAGAACAGCTTCCATTGAGTCTCTGCACCTATCCCTTTTTTCTCGCTTTCTAAACTCCGGTTTGTTCGCGTAACCCAGGATTTGGCTCAGGATTGCCCATTGTTAATTCCAGGGTTTCTCTGAATTTGAAAGTTATCACTTAGTAGGTTTCCATACCAAGGCTCAATCCAATTAAGTCCGTAGCGTCTACCGATTCCGCCATATCCCCCTTTTTGCTTTGAGATTAGGATCTCATTATGATGTCTTTCCATTTTTTCTTATGCCGAAACCTTGGCATTCATTACATATAGATACTTAGTTTATTTCTTTGGTCTCTTCTTTCATTTTTTTTAGCCCCATCCATATTGATTTAGTCTAATCAACAAAGATTCTAGCATTTTTGTATTTGCAATTCAATATGGTTATATATTATATAACATATATATGTTCTTTCTTTTCTCATCTTTGTCTTAAATTTGAAGAAATAGTCGAACGGTCAATTCTTTTTTTTTTTAACTTCCATGAAAAGAAATTTATAATTATTATTGAAACTTAGAATTCTACAATGTGCAATGGAAAAAGATTATAAGTCTACTTCGTGGATTTGAAATTCGAATAATTCTCAAAAAGAAAATTCTATTTGAATATTCATTTCGAATATTAATTCGAATAATTCTAGAATAGTAGAAATCAAATAAAAAGACAAAAAGTATAAAATAATAATAATAGCATGAGATTAGAACAAAAAAAATAAGAGTTTCAAATTAGATATCATTATATTGCTATATTCTATTAATTAAGGTTATGTTTTATTTATTTAATGATAGTCACTATTTATTTAAGCTATATTCTATTCTAGAATATATAGAATATGATTAATTCTAAATAGCTAAAAAAAAATATGAATAGAATAGTTAATTGATATGATCTAGTAGTTCAGTGAATTTGTATGCATGGGCTATTTTATTTGAGCCCGCTTAGCTCAGAGGTTAGAGCATCGCATTTGTAATGCGATGGTCATCGGTTCGATTCCGATAGCCGGCTTTTCCATATTTTTTCGGTTTTTTACATGATTTTTAATGTACTTTCAAAATCAAAGAAGATTGAAAAGACTTCTTTCACCTTTTTCCAAGAGTTACCACTCCATTTATATTATGTTATATAAACTTCCATATAGGAATATATATTGGGTAAAAGGGTTAGATCATTGCAAAATAACTCAATAAAATAAAGGAAACTTTTTGTGATTTATTTTATTTATATATATTGTATATACAATACAATAAATCTGTATATTGAGCGAATATATCTTCTTACTATTTGTATTCCAATAGTTTATTGGAGTGGATTTCACGTCATTTATCATTATCATTTAGTTCAGTTTTAATTTTGTTTAGTTTTGTACAATTTCAATAAAAAAAGGAGTCTTTATGTCACGTTACCGAGGGCCTCGTTTTAAAAAAATACGGCGTCTGGGGGCTTTACCGGGACTAACTAGTAAAAGGCCTAAGGCAGGAAGCGATCTTAGAAACCAATCACGCTCCGGAAAAAAATCTCAATATCGTATTCGTTTAGAAGAAAAACAAAAATTGCGTTTTCATTATGGTCTTACAGAACGCCAATTACTTAAATATGTTCGTATCGCCGGAAAAGCCAAAGGGTCAACAGGTCAAGTTTTACTACAATTACTTGAAATGCGTTTGGATAACATCCTTTTTCGATTCGGTATGGCTTTGACTATTCCTCAAGCGCGCCAATTAGTTAACCACGGACATATTTTAGTTAATGGTCGTATAGTTGATATACCAAGTTATCGCTGCAAACCCCGAGATATTATTACAGTGAAGGATGAACAAAATTCTAGAACTTTGGTTCAAAATCTTCTTGATTCATCTGCCCCCGAGGAATTGCCAACCCATCTGACTCTTCACACATTCCAATATGAAGGGTTAGTCAATCAAATAATAGATAGGAAATGCGTCGGTTTGAAAATAAATGAATTGCTTGTCGTAGAATATTACTCTCGACAGACTTAATAAACTTAACTTAAGTAAAAAAAATAACTAAAAACAAGAGTTCGGACAACTCCCCTTTGCCCTCTTTTTTGATTAAAAAGGCACAAGGTAAGGGATTTTGTCGGGGAATCTTTTTCCTATTCATGTATCATAGATTGGTAGGGAGGTTTGGATCCCTTGTTTGCTCTTCCCAGCATTTTCCATATCAACGAAATTAGGAATAGAGAATCTATTTCAAAATAAAAACAAGGTAGATTTAATATCTATTCTTTTTTATTTGATTTGATACATTGTGGTCAATCACGTAAGATTGGTGAATTAGTTGAAAGTACGGAAAGGAAAGAGAGGGATTCGAACCCTCGGTAAACAAAAGTCTACATAACAGTTCCAATGTTACGCCTTCAACCACTCGGCCATCTCTCCGACATCAGGATTATGACTGAGTACCTGGGTGAATAGCGAGTTATTCATCGTTTTTTTAGATTATGGTTAATAGATACCTTTTTTGACCGGAAAAAATTGGAAGTAGATAGAAGGTTTTGTTATTTTAACGAGTCCGCTTTTATGTTAGTTCGTACTATACAATTCCTTTATTTGTGAGAAAATTTTCTCACAAAAGAAAAGGTAAAGGAAATAAAAAGAGTTATAGAATGGATTACTACCTATGCCAAGATCGCGTATAAATGGAAATTTTATTGATAAAACCTTTACAATTGTAGCCGATATCTTATTACGAGTCATTCCGACAACTTCCGGAGAAAAAGAGGCATTTACTTATTACAGAGATGGTGCGATTTGATTATCATTATTTTTTGATTTCTCGCCGATTTGGAATATAAAGAAAAACGAGTATTGAAAAAAAAATCTACGCTTTTGAAGGTGAAGTTTATAATATAAAAAAAGCAATTCCTTCTGTCATGTATCCACGATTAATGCAGCCTTAGATGCTTCAATTGTGAATTCTAGTATTGAGCAAAAGGTTTTACCTACGGTTCCCGTATTACAGATCAATCCTACTACACTAATACAATATACGAATAGGAGGCATAGGGGAAGAAGCACTACGCCGAGAAATCAACAACACGAAAACTTTCTTCAAAACGATTCCTTTTCTTTCTTCTTTTTCTTTGGGATTGGGACTAATTAAAATGGTTGGAACAATAAACATCCATCTCATTCGTACTTTGGATACCCGTATAACCATTGAAGACTGTTGAAGTGACTAATTCCTGGAAATTTAGGGGCGTTGAGAACAAAGAAATTTTTAGAGTTTCCTTTTTTATTTTTATCTAGCATGAACCCACTTGGTAGTAAGAAAAGATCTTTTGCAAGAAGGTTGGCTAGGGATTTCTTGTAAAAACATTAGCCCCGCTTAGTTCATAATGACATCAAATTTTTCCATATATTATTTTCATTATGTACCTAAAGGAGGAGCCGTATGAGATGAAAATCTCACATACGGTTCTGAAACGGAGAATTCGTTAAAGCGAATGACGACCGTAACGGATGTCGGCTCAATCTGAAGGAAATTATGCGGAAGCATTACAGAATTATTATGAAGCTATGCGACTAGAAATTGACCCCTATGATCGAAGTTATATACTCTATAATATTGGCCTTATCCACACAAGTAATGGGGAACATACCAAAGCTTTAGAATATTATTTTCGGGCATTAGAACGAAACCCCTTTTTACCACAAGCTTTTAATAATATGGCTGTGATCTGTCATTACGTGCGACTATCTCCACTATAGAAAAAAAGAACGAACGCTAGTCAATGAAATACTAGAAACACAAAAAGGCTTTCTACATAAGCATCGTCTAAAACGATTTTTTATCAGCTGTAGCAAATAAATAAACTTCATAGATCGAAATATGAAGTGAAGACTAGATATGCCTAAATACTTTCTTTTTCTATGGATAAAAAAAGATTTAATTGATAGAGGAAGCACCGTAAAGATCAATTGGAAAGGTTTTGGACCGATACAACAAGAGCTGTTTATTTATATCATAATATGAGATAAATCTTAGGAATCTACTTATGTAATAGAGTGGATCCCCTAAGGTATTGAGCAGCGGTGTAGCATCAGATCCTAAAGACAGTAAGTCTTTTTCTTTTTTATGAAGTATGAAAAAAAGTCTTTTTCAAAGATTCTATATAAATTTTTATATGAAAGCGGGATAGTTACCTTTCAGAAAATTCTAATATCTAATAACAGTGGACATGCCCTTTTTTCTGAAGGTAGGAGAAAAGATAAAACTTATTATATTAATTAATATATTAATTAAATCAAAATGAAAGTTTTAAACTTATATAATTACTCTCTTTTGTTTAATCCAAGAAAAACGGAATATCTATAAGAAATCTCATTGAATTAGACATTCAATTAGATATAAAGTTCAAGTAGGTTAAAGTTAAAAAACTGGTACACCAAAACAAAAGAGTTGGTTGTCGAGCCGTATGAGGTAGGAAACTCTCAAGTACGGTTCTCAGGGAGGGAATTGACCCGCCTATTCCGACCGTGGAGAACAGGCCATTCAACAAGGAGATTCTGAAATGGCAGAGGCTTGGTTCGCTCAAGCCGCTGAGTATTGGAAACAGGCTATAACGCTTACTCCTGGTAATTATATTGAAGCACAGAATTGGTTGACGATCACGAGGCGTTTCGAATAAGAACTTTCCCTTTGTTTCTTTTTTTGTTT